GCGATATAGAATTTGTATTTTTTATCACAAATCACTAATACAATTTACAATTCGAATATTATTAAATTCGATATTTTTTTAGTAAATTCTATATCTTATTAGATTCGATAGTAAATATTTTTATTTTAGTTAGTTAGTTAGATAGTTAAATTATTTAAATTTGTCATTTTTGAATTTGAATTCAAATGACATTTGAAATTCTTTTTATTACACTTCTATATTTTCTATATTATTTGATTCCATATCATTAGGGATGATTAGTTCGAACTGATGAGACATTCCTCCGCTTTCATTCCATTCATAAAATTAATAAAGTAGTAAAGGCGGAAATTAAGACAACAAAAAAAGAGACCGTTCAAGTATTCAAAATTGCATGAGAGGGGCGACAGGTAGATATATGTAGATATATATAGGATATCTATTAATCTATATTGAATTACCGATCCAGAAATGATAAAATCCAATTTGATTGGCCAAATAGGGTCTCCTATAGAAGATAGGAGAAGACAGGTAAGAAATCAAAGAGGAAAAATGCTTCTTCGAAATAGGAATCGGTATCTAATATCTAATGAATTCAAAGGTTCCAGTAGAAATGAAAGAAAAAGGGAACGACATCATAACGCAATGAAATCCTAATCTTAACACAAAAGGAAGGGGATATGGCGAAATCGGTAGACGCTACGGACTTAATTGGATTGAGCCTTGGTAAGGAAACCTACTAAGTGATGACTTTCAAATTCAGAGAAACCCCGGAATTAAGAAAAAGGGCAATCCTGAGCCAAATCCTATTTTCAGGTTGAGAAAACGAAAACAAGGATAGGTGCAGAGACTCGACGGAAGCTGTTCTAACAAATGGAGTTGGCCGCGTTGGTAGAGAAATCTTTCCATCGAAAATTCAGAAAGGATGAAAGATATACATACGTATTGAATACTATATCAAATGATTAATGCCGACCCAAATGAGTCTGTATTTTTTCTATAAAAACGGAAGAATTGGTGTGATTCGATTCTTTCTTCAATGTAGAATCGAATATTCATTGATCAAAAGATTCACTCCATAGTCTGTAGATCCTCTTTTCAAGAACTGGATTAATCGGACGAGAATAAAGATAGAGTCCCGTTCTACATGTCAATGCTGGCAACAATGCAATTTTGAGTAAGAGGAAAATCCGTCGACTTAAAAAATCGTGAGGGTTCAAGTCCCTCTATCCCCAAAAAGCCTATTTGCCCCCCCAACTATTTATCCATTCTATCCCCCCCTTTCCTTGCGTGAGTGTCCTTATACACTCGCCCTATTCTTTTCTTTTTGAAATAGATCTGGTCGGAAATTTCTTATTATATCTTATATCTAAGATATACATCTTTGAGCAAGAAATCCCCTTTTGAATGATTTACAATCGATATCATTACTCATACTGAAACAGAAAAAGTCATCTTTTTTAAGATCCAAGAAATTCCAGTAACTAGATAAAACTTTGTAATCTTCTTTCGCCCTTTTAATTGACATAGACCCCCGCCCTCTAATAAAATGAGGATGCTACATTGGGACTTAGTCAGGATAGCTCAGCTGGTAGAGCAGAGGACTGAAAATCCTCGTGTCGCCAGTTCAAATCTGGTTCCTGACGCATGATTAATTTGGATGAGTCTCTCTTGAATAAATTAATTGATATGAATCGGCATCCCTATTCATTTTGAGTTTGGACGATAACACATACTTTTATCCATCTCGCCGAGATAGATCTCATCTATTTTTTTTTATAGATGGGTAGAATTCTTTTAGATAAAGTATCTAAAAGAATTCGATTCTATTTCATCTTTTTTATCTTTATGTCCATATGCCTTAAGTCAAAAAGAATGTTAATACTTCATATATATTCAAAAGACGCGTTCAAAAGGTTAAATAAGTTGTTTGAGATACTCCAAAGTCGAATCTAGAGAAATTGAAATAGACAAGATTAAGTTCAGATACAAATAAATAGAATCCGGTTCGATTTATTCATTCCTACCTACATAACTTTCTAGACTAGAACCGTCTAAGTAATATGCGCGGTACAAAGTCAAACTTCATGATACAGAACTCCTTTTGTTCATCCTATTGGTTTGGCTCATCTGAAATAGATATCTTCCAACCCAAATAAATGGAAGGCGAGAATTCCAAGGAATTCCTAATTTTTTTGTTATAGCCTATCGAGAATTTTAAAAAGACTTCCGTTATTCTGGTTAATCTAGAAGAGAACGTACAAGCTTTTGAATATCTGAAATTGTATATTGTATAAGTGGCAATTTTTTTCTTATCATTCAATGAGCATCTTGTATTTCATAAAAATTGGGGGCAATATAATCCTTACGTAAGGGCCATCCTATCCAACTTTCGGGCATTAAGATACGTTTCAAGCGCGGATGATTGTCATAAGAGATTCCCAACATATCATAAGACTCTCGTTCTTGAAAATCCACACTTTTCCAAACCCAGAACACGGATGGAATCCTGGGATTGCTC